ACCCCCTAAAGTTCCAACTAAAAAGATTAAATGATTTTTCATTATCTCAATTGAAGTAATGAGCCCCCAATATTGGGGGCTCATTACTTCAACTAGTCCCCATGTTCTTCGAATGGATCTCTTAGTTGTTGAGAGGGTTGCCCAAAAGCAGTATATAAGGCATACCCAGTAAAACTTACAAGTAAACCAGATATAGAGATGGCAACTAGGGTTGCTATTTCCATTATTAGAAAATTTCAAGACCACAATGGATCTAGGATAAGATCCTTTATTTACAGCGGAATGGTATACAAAGTCAACAGATCTCAATGAATAAAAAATAGGATTTATGGCTACACAAACTGTTGAGGGTAGTTCTAGATCTGGTCCAAGACGAACTGTTGTAGGGGATTTATTAAAACCATTAAATTCAGAATATGGTAAAGTAGCTCCGGGGTGGGGAACTACTCCTTTAATGGGTGTTGCAATGGCTCTATTTGCGATATTTCTATCTATTATTTTGGAGATTTATAATTCGTCCATTTTATTGGACGGAATTTCTATGAATTAGATTCACAAGAACCGACTAACTAGCTTTTCAATAGAAAGTAAAGTTAAGCATTTAGGTCTTTGATTTTGAGCCCATTTCATTTTTTTTGGTAGTTCGACCGTGGAATTTCTTTGTTTCTGTATTTTCGGAATATGAGTGTGTGACTTGTTATAATTGATCCTACTGATAGTACAGAACAGAGACTAGATCTGTCATCTTGATAGAGATGGTTTTATCCCGTCGGATATTTATTCTAGTATCTGGAGCACGGAATATATATAGATATATAATAGATTTGAAAGTATTAGAACTATGATTCATACTTAATAGTTAGACCTCGCAACCGGACTTACAAAATTTTTTCAAAGAGTTATAAGTTAAGTTATAATAAATCGAAAGATTTTGATTCTTTCAAACTGACGCCGCTTATCTTTATTTTGATCAAAAGACAAACGCTTCTTTTTATTTTTTTTCATTATATCTATTCATTGAATAAGTGATAATCCAACAGTTCTTACTCAGGGAATTTTTGGACTTAGATTAAAGGTTTTTTTGAATCATCGTGGTTCTGGTATGAATCTTAGGTTTTTTTAATCGATTCATAGGGTCTTAACAAGAAAATTCCTATCAATAATATAATAATAATAAAGAAGACAGCAGTAAGGTAGCATTACACCCATAAATCAAATACAAAAAATGAAGTAAATAGAATATTCAATAGGCCTGTAATGATCAAGATAAAGACGAGTGAGCCGACTTGAGATTTTGGCATTATAACCACAAAGAATAGCTTTCGGATTTCTATTTTTTATTATCTTCAGAGAAGATTGGAATCCTAGGATTAAGTTAAGAAGTTTCAAACTTTCTATTACACATATCCATTTCCATTCTAACCAGTATTTTGGTATTTCTGTTTGAGCCGTACGAGATGAAATTCTCATATACGGTTCTCAGAGGGGGAGTTCCCTTGGTTTACCTATCTCAATAAAGTCTATGATTGGTTCGAAGAACGTCTTGAGATTCAGGCGATTGCCGATGATATAACTAGTAAATACGTTCCTCCTCATGTCAACATATTTTATTGTTTAGGAGGAATTACACTTACTTGTTTTTTAGTCCAAGTGGCGACGGGGTTTGCTATGACTTTTTACTATCGTCCGACCGTTACTGAAGCTTTTGCTTCTGTTCAGTATATAATGACTGAGGCTAACTTTGGTTGGTTAATCCGATCAGTTCATCGATGGTCGGCAAGTATGATGGTCTTAATGATGATTCTGCACGTATTTCGTGTGTATCTCACGGGTGGTTTTAAAAAACCTCGCGAATTAACTTGGGTTACGGGTGTCGTTTTGGCTGTATTGACCGCATCTTTTGGTGTAACGGGTTATTCCTTACCTTGGGACCAAATTGGTTATTGGGCAGTCAAAATTGTAACAGGCGTTCCTGAAGCTATTCCTTTAATAGGATCGTCTGTGGTAGAGTTATTACGCGGAAGTACTAGTGTGGGACAATCGACCTTGACTCGTTTTTATAGTTTACATACTTTTGTATTACCTCTTCTTACTGCCGTATTTATGTTAATGCACTTTCCAATGATACGTAAGCAAGGCATTTCCGGTCCTTTATAGAGAATATGGATCATAGATATTTGTAATCAATCATTTATCATTTTGGGGAGGAAAATATAGTATTTCATTGCTACAAATATGGATTATTTAAAAGAATAAGACATGTATTTGGATATTTCCCTTCAACTTAACAAAATTGGATTAGTTATTTTCCTTGACATACATGAATAGTTGAAGGAAATTCTCCGAAAAAAAAAATGGATTATGGGAGTGTGTGACTTGAACTATTGATCGGGCCGCGCAGATAAGATTATCTGCCACATTTGAATTTACAATTAAATGTGTCTTTGTTCCAACCACCGCGCAAGCCCCCTACAGAGGATAGGCCGGTTCACTTGAAGAG